TTATTTCATTTGTGCATCCAATCCAGTCCTTTAGAATAGAAAGCCCTTCTTTGTGGAAATATTATCCTTGTCTTTGTTTATGTCTTGGGTTGGAACAAATTACTATAATTCGCCCCCGCCTACGGATCAATCGACATTTTTCACAAATTTTACGAACAGAGGCTCTTATTTTCATATTTGTCATTCCTTAACTTAATTCCTAATCTCTTTATTGGAAGAAAATAAGGTTTCCTAAAATTTTTAACTTCTAATTGCACCCCCCCCAAAAAAAAAAATGTTGAAGTTGAAAAAAAAAGTCTAATTAAAAAATGCTTTATACTTCCATTTTCATTTTTACTTTCGTGGTCATTATATTATATATATTATTATTATTATATTATATATATTATTATTATTATATATATAAAATAAGAGTACGTCGAATCGAATCCTTTCGGAAACATAGCTTCGAATCAAACAAAATATGATTCGATAATATAAAGGAATCTGGAACAGACCCTTGGGAAGTGATTCAATAATTAAACCCGCATGAATCAATCCATTTTATTTTTTCTTTTAGTCGTCTTATTCCAGTTAAAATCCTTTCGTGCATTGACTACTGTATATTCACTACTGTATGAAGAGTGCTATTAGAAACCTGTGTTTTCTCTCTTTTTTTCGCAAAAATGGATAGAAGTTTCTCATATAATTCAGATATCCAAAAAATTACCATATATAACATAAAACTTCTCCACCGATTCTTTCTAATCGAGCCTCTCGATCTGTCATTATACCTCTAGAAGTAGAAAGAATTACAATTCCCATTCCTCCTAAAATTCTAGGAATTCGTTGATAATTAGAATAAATTCGTAGACCGGGTGTACTGATCCGTTTTAAAATTAAAACAGTTTTATATGATCCTTTCCTATTTCTTCTATACCGTAGAGTTAAAACTAAAAAATATTTGTCGCCTTCTCTATGTTTTCTCACGTTTTCAATAAAACCCTCTCGTAAAAGTATTTTAACAATGTTTTCGTTGATGTTAGTAGATGGTATTTGAACCATTCCTTTTCGATTCATGTCAGCATTTCGTATAGAAGTTATTATGTCAGCGATGGTGTCCTTACTCATGATAAACAAAAATGATTGTTGCCCCTGATTTTTGATATAATCAACATGCTGCTTTTTTCTATTTTTTATTCAATAAAATATCTAATATTGATCTTTTTTATTGATATCTTTTTTTGAGGTTATGAAATCTTTATGAAATATTAAATTATATATATAATAAAATAAATAATAATTACAACTCTATGGTATATATAATAATTTAATAATTACTACAAATAATAATTAAATTACTACAAAAGATATATGCGTGAGATATAATCTATTAATGAATCTATTTCATTCACAAATAATATATCTATGTCAGGGTGCCGCTTTATAATACCTCGGGCGCTAAGGAAACTATTTTAGTGAAATTTAACTGTCTCAATTCCCTGGCGATTGCGCCAAAAATTCTAGTTCCTTTTGGATTTCCTTCTTGATCAATGACGACCGCAGCATTGTCATTATAGTGTATTATCATCCCGTTGCTACGTTTGAGTTCTTTACAAGTACGTACAATTACAGCTCGGATCACTTCTGATCTTTCTAAAGGCGTATTTGGTACAGCTTCCTTTATTACAGCAACAACAATGTCACCAATATAAGCATATCGTCGATTACTAGCTCCTATGATTCGAATACACATCAATTCGCGGGCTCCGCTGTTATCGGCTACATTCAAATGGGTTTGAGGTTGAATCATATCATTTATTTTATCTGTTCTTTCAGTCCCAAAGGTTGAAGTAAAAAAAATATTCTGTGTTACAAAAAAGAAATCTACAATTGCCATTTTTTTTTGCATCCTAAAGACCTCTTTCCTTTGGTTCTCATTTTTATCCCGAAATAATGAATTGAGTTCGTATAGGCATTTTTGATGCTGCTATTGAGATAGCCTTTCGGGCTATATTTTCTGCGACCCCGCCCATTTCATAAAGTATTCTACCCGGTTTAACGACAGCTACCCAATATTCGGGAGATCCTTTTCCCGAACCCATACGCGTTTCGGTAGGTCTTACTGTAATCGGTTTGTCTGGAAATATGCGAACCCATATTTGTCCACCCCGGCGGACATTTCGTGACATTGCCCGCCGCCCTGCTTCTATTTGTCTAGATGTGATCCAAGCGGGCTCAAGTGCCTGAAGAGCATATCTTCCGAAACAAATATGATTACCTCGATAGGATATTCCTTTCATTCTTCCTCTATGTTGTTTACGGAATCTTGTTCTTTGGGGGTTATAGTTGATGGTTGTTTTTCAATTCCATCGCTATTACAGAACCGTACATGAGATTTTCACCTCATACGGCTCCTCGCGAATGAAGCGATTCAAAAAAAAAAAAAAAATAATATAAAAAATAGGATAGAATCACGGGATTTTTTGAGATTTCATAGAATCTATTGATCTATTGTAAATTTGTATATCTTGTTTTGATATATAACTAAACATGTAGTCGTCTTATAGACAATTTTAGCAATCCATATATATTAGAATATATTAGAAGGTTCTAAGGAATTTCTAAACTTTAATAAAATAAAAATTTTCGCGGGCGAAAATTGACTCTTTCATTATCAATTTCAGATGAAATGTAGGGTTATAGGCCATGACTCCTCAAAAAAAATGGATTGGTTCTTGGTTCGTTTCGCCATCCCACCCAATGAATCATTAAGATTTGTTTTTAATAAAATAAAATCTTCGGTATTCACAGGTTCCGTCGTTCCCATCGCTTCTCGATTAATGGTTAGGTCTGAATTCGACAACGGAGCCTCTCTAATATTTTTATAAGATTCTCTTTTTTCTTGAATCAACCTTCTCAGTTTTTATTGACTCGCGGCTCTTGATTTGTTTGTTCTAGGAATATATGCTTCTATAATATGGATATAGGGGTTAATTAATATTGATGCTTTATTACACTACTTTTTATGAGATGACCCATCGACCTTTACATATTAGAATTCTATATCATTGATATTCTTTTTCTCTCTTTCTTTCAACCCTTCATTTATCCGTATATTCTTATTGCTTTACAACTCATAATCAAATTCGTTTTTCTTACTTTTTTTTTTATGCAATATTTCAATTGTTATAATTATATCCCAATATATTCTATTTTTTCTTTAGATTTTTTATTTTGATTAGTTTTTTATAGATCCTGATAATGCGAAGCGATGAGTTGGTTATTAGTTCTTTATTAATAAATTCATACCACGAGCCGGTTTATTTTTTTTTTTCTTGAATTATAGCCACTCTAAAAAAAACCAACGAGTCGCACACTAAGCATAGCAATTCTATCAATATCAAAATCAAATGATTAATCGAATTTATTCAATCTTATAAAAATTTCTCATTTTTTTTTTAATAAGAAAATAAGAATTTGTAATTTTTTTTTTTGTTTTATCAAAACATGGAACCTTAAAGATAAGGAAAAGTTTATTATTCTTTGTTTACAAATATCCAAACTTTGATCCCTAATACCCCATAAATAGTTCGAACTGGGTAGGAACAATAATCAATTTTAGCTCGAATGGTTTGTAGAGGAACCATACCTTCTCTGATCCATTCGACACGTGCAATTTCTTTTCCGTCGATACGCCCTGCAATTTGTACTTGAACTCCTTTTGTACCTGCCTGTTCCGTTAATTCAATAGCTTTTTTCATTGCTTTACGAAACGAAACTCTATTCTTTAATTGCCCGGCTATAAATTCTGCAAGAATATTAGGGTGTCTATAAGCGTTTGCAATTCTTGTAATAGCAATGTTAAGTTTTCGGTGCACACAATTCAGTTTTTTTTGCACATTAATTTGTAATTCTTCGATTCTTCGCGGATTCCCCTCTATTAATAACTTTGGAAATCCCATATAGATTATCACTTGAATCAGATCGATTCTTTTTTGAATCTTTATCCGTGCAATCCCTTCGACACCCGAAGATATTTTTATATTTTTTTGTATATAATTTGTGATAAAATCTCGTATTTTTTTATCCTCTTGTAGATTCTCGGAATAATTTGTTGGTTGTGCAAACCAAAGAGAATCATGATTTTGAGTTGTACCAAGTCTGAAACCAAGCGGATTTATTTTTTGTCCCATACATAATTCCCCACTAGTATACATAAAACATAAAATGACTACTATGCATAAAATGATACATCCTATTTGTGTACTTTCTTTTTTTTATCTTTATCCATTTGGGTTTTTATTATTAATTTATTTTTTTATTATTAAGGATAATACGGCACGGCTTTCCTAGTTTTTTATCTATAAATATATCTTTATGACTCATTTTGACTTAGTTCATTGAGACCCATATTGTGACTAGCATTTGCTGTTACAGAATAAATTGCAGAATAAATCAATAAAAAAATAGAATAAGATACTCAACTTAATAAAGCATAAGTTCTAGTATCATAACCCTTTATCCAAAAATATCATCAATTACTATTTGTACTTTGTATTGTTAACAGACACGCATATATTTGGATCTAAAGGTTATACTTCTCTATATTATGTTCTTCTTTATCATAAGGTTTTATTTAAACTAAAAAATGAATAAATAAACATTTATTTAATTTATAATTTATTTATTAATCATCTTTATTTAATAATAAATTATTTTTGAGTAATTAAATTAAGAAATTACTATTACTAAATTAAATTATTAAATTAACGTTAACGGCGAGATCTATTATCATTTTTCGAATGTCCTCGGAAGTTTAGAGTGGGTGAAAATTCTCCCAATTTATGGCCTACCATACGATCTGTTATATACATAGGTAAATGTTCTTTTCCATTATGGATAGCAATGGTATGACCAATCATTGTAGGTATAATGGTAGATGTTCTTGACCAAGTTATTATTATTTCTTTTGCTGCTTTTGTGTTAAGTTTATTTATTTTTCTTAATAAATGATTCGC